CATCATTTTTTGATTCAATTGATTCAAACGTCCAGTCCATCTTAATTGCAAAGGAAAATCTCCTTTGAGGAATATTTTTAGTTTTTCGATCGATTCTAAAAAAGATTCTTCAATATTGTTTTGATTTTTTAATTCAAAATATTGTTTTGAATTGGATGGGCTAAAATTTAAAAAATTATAATCCTCCTCTTGCTGTCCCTTTATATTTTGATTTTCAATCAAATTTGGATTTATATTCAAATTAAAAAGAAGTAAGTTGCTTGGGATAAACCAAGGTTTCTTTTTATATTTATGATAAAGTATCACAAACTCTGGAAAGAAAAAAAATTTCGGATTTGATATGAGGCGATTTAATATTAAGAATTTTTCATTCATTCCCATCCAATCAAAAGACATTCCCATCCAATCAAAAAATAACTTTTTGTAATTGATTTCGGAATTTGAATCAATCGGAAGATAAAAAAAACCATTATTATGAATTTGATCCCTTATTTTGATTTGGTCCTTATTAGGTTCAACCTGAAAATTTGTATTCAATTTCCAACCCAAATATTTTCTATCTTTCTTTTTTTCCATATATATAATATCACTTTTTCCTAGATAATTCCTGATAGGAATCTTTTTTAGTATGTTAACAACTTTTTCTTTATTTCTGGTGGAATTTTCTTTCTTCTTATTTGTTTCTAATGATGATCTATAAATATAGGACTTCTTCTTAGTTTCAGAATGAATATATTTATATGATAAACGATCATATCTATAGTTTTTTTTTAAATTTTCTTCTTTATTTGGTAATAAATAGACTTTCAAATTTTGTTTTTTTTTGTAATCAAATAATTGGTCTTTTTCATAGGAATACCATTTCGTTAGATCCTTATTTTGAGACGGCTGGCATTTATTTTTTCCATTTCGCAATTTTTGGGGGACTAATCTAGACCATGTAATCTGAGATAAATCGTATTGATAATGACCTCTTAACCAGTTTTTCCATGGATTCATTCCATAATTTGGAAGTTTCGTATGTCTTACTTCGGAATCAAATATTCCTTGTCTTCCAAAAAAATCCTTTATCTCATTCTTAAGAAAAAAAGACGGTCCATTATACTGAAGAATAGATCTTAACTTATTGAAGTTAATAACCTGGGTTTGTGATAATTTGAAAAATACATATTTTTGTGACAAGTAAGATAAATCAAAAAAAATATGTGACTTCCGCTTACTATTTCTAAGATTATCAAGAGCCTTTTTTATAGTCATAGTCGAAATAAAATCAATTTTATTTTGTTTTGTTTTATTAATCTTTTCTTGATTTGTTTCGTTATTGTCAATGTATTTCTCAAGAATTTTTTTTGTTGATTCCATAAAAAGTTGTAGAGCGATTCTGCGCATATTAATGATACATAGAAAGATATCTATGTATATTTTTTGAATAAAAAATTGAACTATTAATTCAATATTTTTTATTTTTAATATTTTCCAAATTTTTGGGTGTGATTCTCCATTATTATTTTTAGTTTTTTTAACTAAAAATTGATTCAAAAAATAGGTTAAAGTTTTCATTGAACGCAATTCTAACTAACCCTAAAGGTGAAAAAAAATATATTGGAATAAACGAAATAGGTAAAAAACCCCCTCGATGGTCATACAAATTAATCAACGAGTTGGAACAATATTTTAAAAAACGACGAAAAGAACAAGGCATAATGCAAGGGCTGGATCACCAGCTTCGAACAAGAAGATTTAAACGTATAACTTTTTTAACTCGTTCCGGACGAAGTTTTAAGAAGTCTCATTTCAAGAATTATAATCTTTATAGAAAATTTAATAGAGATTCGGGTTTTATAAGTTATTTGGAAGAACCAGATTTTCGTCGAGCCGTAATCAAAGGCTCCATCCGTATTCAAAGGCGTAAAATGGTTATTTGGGGACCGTCTCAAGGAAATCCCCATTCCCCCCTTTTTTTGGAAAAAATGAAAGATTTTCCTTTTCCTATATCCGATCTAAGGAAACTTTTTTTTAATATGAGAAATTGGTTGGGTAAAAAGTCAGAATTCGAAATTTTAGATCAAAAATTCCAAATAAAAAAAAACAACCAGGAAGACACAATAGAATTTTGGGAGAACATTCCATATGCACAAAAATCAAGAAGTGTTCTGTTACTAGCTCAATCAATTTTTAGAAGATATATTAAATTACCCTTATTGATAATAGCTAAGAATATTGGCCGTATTTTATTACGACAATCTCCGGAATGGTACGAGGATTTCCAAGATTGGAATAGAGAAATTTATCTAAAGTGCAGCTATAATGGTCTTCAATTCTCCAAAACAGGATTTCCTAAAAATTGGTTAAGAGAAGGTTTTCAGATAAAAATACTATATCCTTTTCATTTGAAACCTTGGCACAGATCTAAAATAGGACTCTCTGATAGAGATCGAAAGCAACAAGATGATTTTGATTCTTGTTTTTTAACAGTTTTGGGAATGGAAACGGAATATCC